CACGTCTGAAACGTATCTTAATGCCGGAAAGTTGGATAGGGTGGCCCTTACGTAAGGATTATATTGCTCCCAATTTTTATGAAATACAAGATGCTCATTGAATAAAATAATAAGAAACTAATCCCTTATAGATTAACAGAGTCCTTCAAGTCTCATTCATATTAGTATGGATAGACTAAAAAAAAAAAAAAAAAAAAAGAGGATAAATAATCGAATTTTTTTTACATAGTTTTTTTATAACATAAACTTTTATAACACAAACTCTTTATTCATCTAGAAAGGCTAGATATCTAGATGGATAAGTTAAGTACATATCATATATGATCCAGACCATTACTGAATATCGATGTTGACCTATATTAGATCGAAATTTCACTAAATTGTAGAATGGATACTTATTACACAAATATTACACAAATAAATCATGTGCCAGGAACCAGATTTGAACTGGTGACACGAGGATTTTCAGTCCTCTGCTCTACCAACTGAGCTATCCCGACCATTTTAGCCACGTCGTCGTCCTCGTTTTACTAAATTTTAGTAAAAAACTTGGGCCTATGTCAATTAAAAAAAGACGAAAAAATATTCTAAAGTCTTACCCAGACCTGAAATGTTTTGTATCTTAAAAAAAAAAAAAAGAACTTCGTAAATGTCAATTCGAATAATGATTTGCATTGTTAATCATTTCAATTTCCAATGAAAGGAAATTCATTGTTTTGTCCAAAGATGGGCGTTTGTATGTGTATCATATCTATCACAAAATTTGGGAAAAGAAATCCAGCTCAAATATGTTTGTAAAAGAATCGAATGAATAAGAAACATAACGAAATTAGAACCGTTAACGAAAAGAGAGAATGGAATAAAAAGAATTAAGGAGCCGAGCCGTCCTTTTTTGGGGATAGAGGGACTTGAACCCTCACGATTTCTCAAGTCGACGGATTTTCCTCTTACTATAAATTTCCTTGTTGTCAATATTGACAGGTAGAACGGGACTCTATCTTTATTCTTCAGCCGATTAGTCAGTTATCTATCAGACTATGAAGTGAATGTTTTGATCAATTAATATTCAATCCTTTCCTCAACTTGGAATCAATTCAAAACAATTCTTTATATTATATTATTTATATATATTAAATAAATAATATATATATATATATATATATAAAGATAAAAAATATATTAAATAAATAGAATATATAAAGATAAAAATAGAAAGATAAAAAAGAAATTAAAGATAAAAAAATATGGATTCGGGTCCCTATTAATCATTTGAGATAGTATTTCAGTCCGTATACGTATGTATATACGGTTATCCTTTACTTTATCCTTTCTGGAGTTTTGACAGAAGGATTTCTTTACTTTACTAATGCAACGCAGTCAACCTCAGTTATTAGAACAGCTTCCATTGAGTCTCTGCACCTATCCTTTTTTTCTGTCTTTATGGAACTTTTTTTGTTTTCGGAAACTAGGATTTGGCTCAGGATTGCCCATTTTTAATTCCAGGGTTTCTCTGAATTTGAAAGTTATCACTTAGTAAGTTTCCATACCAAGGCTCAATCCAATTAAGTCCGTAGCGTCTACCAATTTCGCCATATCCCCTTTTTTGCTTTGAGATTAAGATTTTTTTATTATCCCCCTTGTTTCATTTATATTCTACTGGACCTGTTGAAGTCATTAGATACTAATTCCTCGAAAAAGTCTTTTTTTTATTTCTTGGCTATCTTCTTTCATCTCTCGCGGAGACCCTTCTTTAGTCTAATTAGAAAGGATTCTATCATTTCTCTATCCGCAATTCAATATAGATGTATATAGAACACATTTATTATATCTACTTCTCTTACTCTCATTTTTTATCGTGCAATTTTGAATACTCGAAGGATCGATTCCTTTTCTTTTTTTTTCATTATTTAGAAGTAATTATGAATAACGAAAAAAAAAAAGAAAACAAAGTTAATAGCCAAGATTCCATTAGTTTATTAAATTCCTATGCATGTACAATTTCTGCTATGTGAGCCCGCTTAGCTCAGAGGTTAGAGCATCGCATTTGTAATGCGATGGTCATCGGTTCGACTCCGATAGCTGGCTTTTCTCTATTTGTTTGATTTTTTACATGATTGATACATGATTGATAATGTTTTTTTGAAATCAAAGAATATTGAAAAGGCTACTTTTCCGTTTTTTTCCAAGGGTGACCGATTCTTATGTCGTAAGAACTCCTAATTAGGAACAAAAGTTAGAGTAGTTAAATCTCTGTAGAACAAATCAAGAACAAGAAAAAGACCTTTTTTCTATATACATTTATTGGTATATATACAATAAGGTCCGGATATGGATACAATCCATCTCCTAATTCTTTGTAGTATACTATACTCAGTAGACTATTTCAGTAGATTTTCCTTCATTTATCTCATTTATCATAGTTATTTAGCCTTTAGTTCAGTTTTAATTTAGGTTTCTTAAAATTCAACAAAATAAATAAAACAAGGAGTTTATATGGCAC